TTCTAGTAAACCAAAACCATCATTTTCTAGCTATTTGGCTTCAATCTCACCCTTTTTCAGCGCAAAAATTGAAGATTTAGTTACGATTGAAAGTTTTGTACTATCATCCATAGATCCTTTATTCATACTCATTCAATTGGAATAATTGAACCAATCAAAAAAATTATGCTTCTCGACTCCATAATCCAATTTTTTTATTAAAATTCTGATTGCCTTTTGGATAGAAATCGTGAGAATGTATATTCTTTCCTCAAATGTCCTATTGAGGGGTAAAGTATTAAATCTTTTTAAGAAATAAAGTTTTTGATCGGAATATGAAATATGAAAAAAATGGAAAGACCCCTTAACTATTTAAGTTGTTAATAGAACGAATCACACTTTTACCACTAAACTATACCCGCTACATATTCATTATTGGATATGAATGCACCATTTGTCCAACAAATGTAATCAGACGCAGTCAAGATAGCATCATAATCATGAAAATTCCAGCATTAACACGTATTTTGTTCCGCGGGATTTAAAAATTGAAAAAAAAAAATAGGTGAATAGAAAAAAGTTTAGTCAAATTTAAATAGTGTACTAAAGTTATAAGTATTTTTTTTTTGAAACCTCCCTTCACTTGAACCGCCCTATTTTCTGAATTCGGGTAAATCGGACCTCAAACTTTCAAGCTTGTCCTTTGCTTTGAACAAGTAAATGATTTATAGTCTCAATTTCGAAATATGTGTTTTCTATTTTATATTAATATTATTTATCTTATAAGATCTATTTCTTTTCTTTCTTAATACTTCCTTCTTATCAAGACTTCTTAAGTTAATTCTTAAGATGAATAGAATTCTGAACTTCAACTTTCATTTAGAATGAAATTTGTTTTTCATTAATAAATTTCCAAATTTTATACTTAAGAATAAGAAAAGAAAGACGAAAAATATTAGTACTATATTACTATAAAGACTCAATATTCTAATTTATACTCTAATTTACTAGAATTACTATAATAAGGTACTATAATATAGTAAGAATATATATATAATATCATATCAAAAAATATCTAATATTGAATATTTCAATATAGAATATATTCTATTAATATAGAATTATAGAATATTCTATATTAATCTAGATATAGATAATTTCTTAAAGAATTTCTAAGAATTAGGAATGGCAATGAAAATTAATCTTCTTGTTTCAATAACAATTTTGATTCGTTGGAACAAAAGAAGTACTGGCCCGGCCAGTACTTATACTTAACCAGGCCGGGGAAATGAACCTTTTGTACAAAATAAAAGAAGTAAGGTATTCTTTCTTTTCTATTGGAGAAATCTGTTTCGAATCATTGAAGGAAAATCAAAATTGTTCTCAATCTTGACTTCACGTGTTAAATCACATGATAAATTTCCAATTTGGAATGGGGAGAGATGGCTGAGTGGACTAAAGCGTCGGATTGCTAATCCGTTGTACGAATTATTCGTACCGAGGGTTCGAATCCCTCTCTCTCCGACCCCCCTGATCACTTGAGATTTTAGAATTGGAATAAATTTCGATTCTTTTCTTTTATGAATCTTTTATCTTTATCTAGCATCTATTCCATTTATTTATACATTTACCTATGAAAAAATCAAGGAAAAAGTAAAAACGAATCTCATCTCTTTTTTTATTCTTCACGCCCAGGATTACGCCCCGGATCATTAGATAAGAATCCGAAGATGAAGAGAGAAACAAAGAATATTACTACTGTGTAAACGAATAGTTTAAGAGTAAGCATTACAAATCTCCAAGATAAGATCATTTTTTTTTAAGGAAATAGATCACCTATTTTACGACACACACTATACACTATTTTGATATGACGCTTTAAAGATTCAAAAAAAAAAGGAAGTTTTTTTTTTTGAAATTTATTTTCACGAATTTCTTTCTAATGTAATAAGATTCGTGTTTTTTCGTTACCAAAGATTTCTTGCCATATCCATATCTATAATTAGGTATTGTATGGGATCTTATAAAGGAAAGGTCAGAACAAAAGAAGAAATAAGCTGATTAGCTGATTAAAGATAAAGATCATCGCCCCCATTTCACTTTTTGAATCGAGGGTTCCTAATGTCCAGACTTATCTGAATCTTATTTCTGATCTTATTTATTTTAAGAATAAAAATCTCATCTTTTTTTTATCGAAGAAATTATGAATTGAATAGAGATTCCATTTTTATCGAAAACTTACAGCAGCTTGCCAAACAAAGGCTAAGAGAAAAAAGAATAAAGGGATAACCGGCATAACGTCTACGATTGGATTGAAAAAGGCATAAGCCTCGGGCAATTTGGCGAAGAAAAAACTACTCGAATAAAGGGTAGAATTAAGACAGATACAGATTAAATTAAAGATATTAAACATAACAAATATTCTTTTCTTGTTCTTAAAGATTCAAATTAAATTAAATGATAATAAATTATCAGATTGGATTGAGTTGTTTTTCTGAGGAAAATTTTAAAATAAAAAGGCAGATAAAAGAAAGAAACTCTTCTTTTTCTTTGATTTCTCCCCAATCAAGAATCCTTCCTTACATTCTACAATCAAATAAGAATACAAGGAATTCTATTTTCATACAATATCTTAATTGAATTCTAAGTAATGATCAATTAATCTTTTTGATTCTATATCTATTGTGTTGAATCCTAGCGACAACATGTCCTATATTTCTTTTGGTTGGTTATTGACGAATAACCAATATTTAGCTTAGTTTTTCTTAGACCAAATAAAAATGGGGCGTGGCCAAGCGGTAAGGCAACGGGTTTTGGTCCCGTTATTCGGAGGTTCGAATCCTTCCGTCCCAGATCCTTTGCATCAGAAACGAAAGATTCTTCTCTATTGAAATTTCATTAAACAAATTTCTGTTTAATGTTGGATACAATGTTATCCAATCTGAATTCTAAGAATGATTCTTAGAATCCTATCTTTTTTTTTTTTTTACTTTTTTACTAAAGTATTTTATTCTGAAATATTCGTGATTACTTTCGTTAACGATTATTTGTTTTATATGATGGAGATGGATGCGAAAAGATCAGAATCCGAGGATTCTGATCTTCTCTTTGATCTTACCTTACACGAGACTTTTCTACTCCATAATAATGAAAACAAAGAAACTTTATTCTCAAACTATCTCTCTTTTTCAAATTCAATGAAAATCAGATTCAATCGGAGATGGTAAATAATAAGTCAATCATAATATTAGAATCATAAAATTATAATTCATAAATAAGAAATGAGAAAATATTTATAATTCATATTTCATAATGAATATATTCATATTAGAATATATTCATTTAGAATTTCATTAAAATTCTTTTATTTAATATTTTAATAGATTGAATTGAATATATTTAATATTCAAAATTTTGAATATTAGAAATTAGAAATAGATTTTAATTTCTAATACAGAATTCTTACATAAGAATATATATTGTATATTTTTATTTTGAATATTATTTAATAGAATCTTATTATTCTAGAATTGAATATTTATGAATATTTCAATGAAATATTTAGTTTAGTATACTATTTAGTTAGTATAGTATTTAGTTAAAGTGGATAAAAACTTTTCTCCATTCATGGGATTTATTTTTCATTTGAATGAAAGTAAAGTCAAAGGCTTTTTTTGAGGTTTCTAATTTGTTTTTTTTTTTGAAAAGAAAAATAGGGATCTTTTATGATGGACAATCCCGAAAGATCTGTTGAAGATGTAAATAAGTTTGCTTAAAACTGATTTGTTTTTTTTTAATGTGATATTATTCATATGAGAAAATATGGGGTAAATTTAAGTGAAATCCTTTCCGGACTATCTATGGATAGATAAGTGTAGATTATTATGTATCGGTTCAGCCAATGACTATTCATGATTCCATATTGAATCAATTGCATACGGTTCCAAATTAAAATAAAATGAGAGGGATGTTATGGTAAAACTTCGTTTGAAACGATGTGGTAGAAAGCAACGTGCGACTTGAAGGACATGATTGGCTGTGGATTCTGACATCCACCATTTTCTATACGAATGAAGATGCTCTTGTCTCGACATAGTTTGTTCTGCTAGGAACCTAATTTCATTTGTCTTGGGTTGCTAAATAAAGATACTAATGGTATATAAAGGTATAGCATATGATGGAGCTCGAGCAAAAATGATTGATTCATTTATCGGGGGAATAATCTAGGGTTAGTGACAATCAATAAGTTAGACCAACTTTGTAAATATATCATCAATATCTAAATATAGATAAATGGAGAGGTTCCAATTTGAACAAGTTTGAAATGAAAAAATAAAATTTGTCGAAATCTTCAAACTGTTTCGATCAAGAGTGTATCACAAAGGAATCAATCTTTCATATGATTTTTTCCTTTTCCATAGAAAGAACAAAAAACAAAAGGTATGTTGCTGCCTTTTTGAAAAGGAGTAAGGATCACCGAAGTAATGTCTAAACCCAATGATTTGACAAAGCGCAAAGCAAAGACAACAAATTCCGGAACAAGGAAACACTATTTTCAATTGTCTCAACAATTGGATCAGAATGAGTAAAACAAAAGAGATCTGAAAGAAGACAAAAAAAGAGGTTAGAGACAGCTCAAGAAATTCTAAAGATTTCCTTTCGAACTCTTTCAAAACTACCCAACTTGAGTTAGGAGTACAAATGAAATTTCTTTTTTCTGTAAAGAAGGAAAAAAGGCTCAAATTACAGTCTAATTCTTTATGGATCCATTTCTCTTTCTATTTCTATCTATCTATATAGATAGATAGAAATAGAAATTATAGAAATTAGAATCATTTTTTCTTGAGCCGTATGAGGAGAAAACCTCCTATACGTTTCTAGGGGGGCATCTTTTATCTACATCTATCCCAATGAGCCATCTATCGAATCGTTGCAATTGATGTTCGATCCCGAAGAGAAGGAAGAGATCTTCGAAAAGTGGGTTTTTATGATCCGATAAAGAATCAAACTTATTCAAATGTTCCTGCTATTTTATATTTCCTTGAAAAAGGTGCTCAACCCACAGGAACTGTTTATGATATTTTAAGGAAGGCAGAATTCTTTAAAGAATTTCGAGTTTCTTTTGATAAAAAAGAAAGAAAGGAAAAACAAGAATCATGAATAAAAAAAGGATAGGGTAACTAGTACCTATCTTTAGCGTAATTTTTTATTCAAAGTTTCTTCTTTTCTTGTTCTATTCATACTTATTTTCTTTTATTGCTTCTTGTTGTGGAACCCCCCAATAAGGGGGGTAATCTTTCTTCTTGTATTTGATTAAAGAAAGCCGCTATCTTTTCTATCTCTACCTTTTCCTTATTCCTTATTTTTTTCCGCTCAAAGTTCTTATTTCTTCTTTATGTTGTGCTAATCCAACACAAATTGATATCTAATTTTTTGAAATTTCTTTTTTTTTCTAAAAAGTCCATTCATATTGACAATGGTGTCCCAAACAAATATAATTTGATCGTATATAAATAGATCTTTTTATCCCCATTCCCTATTGGCTCTTTCCTTCACTTTAGTAAAAATGATGGGTTTGCTGGATTTTTTTTATTTCGATCTTATCTACACTTCATATTGATCCGGGTTGCTAACTCAACGGTAGAGTACTCGGCTTTTAATTGCGACTATGATCTTTTACACATTTGGATGAAGGAATTCGTCTAGACTATTGGTAGAGTTTATAAGACCGCGACTGATCCTGAAAGGTAATGAATGGAAAAAAAAGCATGTCGTAAAAAGAATAGAAAAATATCAAAAAGAATAATCTAATCATAGAAAAAGAATGTTTCTAGTACTCATAATAGAAATAGAACGAGAATTCTTCTTTTTCTAAAAATTTTTAAGTTCAGTAAAGTATTTCGGGTCTAGTGAATAAATGGATAGAACCTTATGGTTCCAATTCGAGTAAGACAAAAAAGCAACGAGCTTCCCTTCTTAATTTGAATGATTACCCGATCGAATTACTAATTATACGTTAAAAATAGATTAGTGCCTGATGTGGGAAAAGGTTCTCTTGTGAATTGTGAGTGGACCATTGATTCTTTTTTTTATTAATCCTAATTATTCTTTATTATGGATTGGAGACGGATGTGTAGAAGAAATAGTATAGTGATAAAACAAGAATTTTTTCCAAAGTCAAAAGAGTGATTGGGTTGCGAAAATAAAAGATTTTTACCCCTTTCCCTTCTTTTTATTATTGTTATTTTCTATTTTCTTTTCTTGTTATTCTAGTTATATTAACAAGGAAAATAAAATAACAAAGAAAAGAAAACCAAATTGGATAGAAAGGGAAAGGAAAAAGATCTGTAGATTGGGCTCTCTGTCTCCGGGGTATATATTCTTTATTTGTTCTTACTTTTATATAATCTTTTACTTCTTAGATTATCTTTATTTTTTTTACATCACAGTACAGTATAAAAGTATATATTATTTAAAGTAAAAGTATAGACAGTGCATAGTATATATTAATACTAGACTATATTCTTAGAATTATTTCTTAGAATAATAGAATAAGAATCTTCTTATTCTATTATTATTCTAGTTTATTAGAGTTATAAGTTATACTATATTAGTATAAGATAAACAATATACTACATACAACATACGCATACGCCGTTCTGACCGTATTGCACTATGTATCATTTCATAACACAAGAAGTGACTCCCTTTTTTGGTTATAGTAGAAATGTGTTTCAATAGCAGAATTACAAGGATATTTAGATTGAAAAAAGATAGATTTTGGCAACAAAACTTCCTATATCCGCTGCTCCTTCAGGAGTATATTTACTCACTTGCTCATTATCATAGCTTCAATAGTTTTATTTTTTACGAACCTGTAGAAATTATCGGTTATGACAATAAATCTAGTTTAGTACTTGTGAAACGTTTAATTACTCGAATGTATCAACAGAAATCTTTGATTTCTTCGGTGAATGATTCTAACAAAAATGGATTTTGGGGGCACAAGAATTCTTTTTCTTCTCATTTTTCTTCTCAAATGGTATCAGAAGGTTTTGGAGTCATTCTGGAAATTCCATTCTCGTCGCGATTAGTATCTTCTCTTGAAGAAAAAAGAATACCAAAATCTCAGAATTTACGATCTATTCATTCAATATTTCCCTTTTTAGAGGATAAATTATCACATTTAAATTATGTGTCAGATCTACTAATACCCCATCCCATCCATCTGGAAATCTTGGTTCAAATCCTTCAATGCTGGATCAAAGATGTTTCTTCTTTGCATTTCTTGCGATTGTTTTTCCACGAATATCATAATTTGAATAGTCTCATTACTTCAAAGAAATCCATTTACGTCTTTTCAAAAAGAAAGAAAAGATTCTTTTGGTTCCTACATAATTCTTATGTACATGAATGCGAATATCTATTCCTGTTTCTTCGTAAACAGTCTTCTTATTTACGATCAATATCTTCTGGAGTCTTTCTTGAGCGAACACATTTCTATGGAAAAATAGAATATCT